TTTTATCACTATACTATTTCTTCTACACATCCGTCTCCAATTCATAATAAATAATAATTAGGATTAATAAAAAAAAGAATCAATGGTCCACTCATAATTAACAAGAGAACCTTTCCCACATAAGGTACTAATCTATTTTTAACGTCTAATTAGTAATTTGATTGGGTAATCATTCAAATTAAGAAGATAAGCTCGTTGCTTTTTTGTCTTACTCTAATTGGAGCCATAAGGCTCTATCCATTTATTCACTATACTCGCCTATAAAATACTTTACTTAATTCCAATATTGTTATAAAAAGAACAATTTATGATTTTACATTATGAGTATGAAATTTCTTCTTTTTCTTCTATGATTCTATTATTGTTTTTTATGTTTTTTTTTTACGACATGCTTTTTTTTCCATTCATTACCTTTCAGGATCAGTCGCGGTATTCTAAACTCTACCAATAGTCTAGACGAATTCCTTCATCCAAATGTGTAAAAGATCATAGTCGCACTTAAAAGCCGAGTACTCTACCGTTGAGTTAGCAACCCGGATCAATATAAAGTGTAGATATGATCGAAATAAAATAATAATAATGAAATTGCACTGCACAACTGCGTCAAAACATGGAACTTGCAACAAATATAAACAACAAAATATAAAGCGGATCGGGTAGAATTATAAATATTGAAAAACACCCAATTTTATCAATTTTTTTTTTTTTTCGCTAAGAAAATACGTTTTGTATATTTGTATAAATAATAATAAATCCAGCAAACCCATCTATTTTTCTAAAGTGAAGGAAAGAACCAATAGGGAATGGGGATAAAAAGATCTATTTATCTACGATCAAATTATATTTGTTCGAGACGCCGTTGTCAATATGAATAAATTTTGTTAGAAAAAAAAATTTCAAGAAATTATATATAAATTTGTGTTGGATTAGCACAACATAAAGAAGAAATTGGAGCGACAAAAAAAGAAAGGTGCAATACAAAGACAAGAAAGATCACCCCCCCTCTTTTTTTGGGGGGGTTCCACAAAAAGGAGCAAGAAAAAAAAACTAATAAGAAAATAAGTATGAATATAACAAGAAGAAAACAAACTTTGAATAAATAATTACACAAAGATAGGTACTAGTGAGCCTACCCTTTATTTTTTGTCAAAAATCAATTATAAATTCTTTCTTGAAACAATTCTGCCTTCCTTAAAATATCATGAACAGTTCCTGTGGGTTGAGCACCTTTTTCAAGGAAATATAAAATAGCAGGAACATTTGAATAAGTTTGATTATTTATTGGATCATAAAAACCAACTCTTCGAAGATCTCTTCCTTCTCGTCGGGATCGAACATCAATTGCAACGATTCGATAGATGGCTCATTGGGATAGATGTAGATAAAAAATGCCCCCCTAGAAACGTATAGGAGGTTTTATCCTCATACGGCTCAAGAAAAAATGATTTTAATTTATATAATTTCTATCTATATATATAGAAATAGAAAGATAAATGGATCCATAAAGAATTAAACTCTAATTTTCGCCTTTTTCCTTCTTCACAGAAAAAAAAAATAAATTTCATTCGTACTCCTAACTCAAGTTGAATAGTTTTTAAAGAGTTCAAAATAAAATCCTTAGAATTTATTGAGCTGTCTCTAACCTCTTTTTTTGTCTCCTTTTAGATTTATTCTTTTTATTTTACTAATTATGATACAATTGTTGAGACAGATTAAAATAGTGTTTCCTTGTTCCGGAATTCGTTGTCTTTGCTTTGCGCTTTGTGAAATCATTGGGTTTAGACATTACTTCGGTGATCTTTACTCCTTTTCAAAAAGGCAGCAACATACCTTTTGTTTTTCTATGAAACAAAGAAAAATCATATGAAAGATTGATTCCTTTGCGATACACTTTTGATCAAAAAAGTTTCAAAATTTCGACAAATTTGACTTTTTTATTTCAAACTTGTTCAAATTTGAAACTCTCCTTTTATATATATATATTTATATTATATATATGAAATATGAATATTCTAATAATATTTTTTATGAATATTCTAATAATATTTCTATTGATAATATATTTTTGATGATATATTTACAAAGTTGGTCTAACTTATTGATTGTCACTAACCCTAGATTATTCTCCTGATAAATTAATAAATCAGTTTTGCTCGAGCTGCATCATATGCTCTACCATTAGTCTTTTTATTTAAAAACCCAAGACAAATAAAATTTGGTTTCTAGCAGAACAAACTATGTCGAGACAAGAGCATCTTCATTCGTATAGAAAATGGTGGATATCAGAATCCACAGTCAATCATGTCCTTCAAGTCGCACGTTGCTTTTTACCACATCGTTTCAAACGAAGTTTTACCATAACAACCCTCTTTATTTGAATTTGGAACCATATGCAATTGATTCAATATAGAATCATGAATAGTCATTGGCTGAATCGATACATAATAATCTACACTTATCTATCTCTAAATAGATAGAGATTTATCCGGAAAGGATTTCACTTAATTTAACCCCATATTTTTTTTTTTTTTTCAGATGAAGAAAATAAGTTTGTTTAAAACTGATTTACATCTTCAACAGATCTTTCGGGATTGTCCATCATCAACTCTGAAAAAAAAAATAGGATTCTAAGAATCATTCTTCGAATTCATATTGAAAAACATTGTATTCAATATGTTACAGAACATTTTTTCATTCAATATTCAATTTGAAATTTCAATAGAGAAGAATCTTTCGTTTCTGATGGAAATGGTCTGGGACGGAAGGATTCGAACCTCCGAGTAATAGGACCAAAACCCATTGCCTTACCGCTTGGCCACGCCCCATTTTTATTTTGTCTAAGAAAAATTAAGCGAAATATTGGTTATTCGTCAATAACCATCCAAAATACATATAAGACATGTTGTCGGTAGAATTCAACACAATAGATATAGAATCAAAAAAATGAATTGATCATTACATAGAATTCAATTAAGATATTGTATGAAAGTAGAATTCTTGTATTCTCATTTGATTGGAGAATGTAAGGAAGGATTCTTGATTGAGGAGAAGTAAAAAAAAAAATAAGAATTTCTTTCATTTCTCTGCCTTTTTCATTTTTCACTCAGAAAAACAACTCAATCCAATCTGATAATTTATTATCATTTCAATTTAATTTTTAAGAACAAGAAAAAAAAAATGTTTGTTATGTTTAATATCTTTAGTTTCATCTGTATCTGTCTTAATTCTACCCTTTATTCGAGTAATTTTTTCTTCGCCAAATTGCCCGAAGCTTATGCCCTTTTTAATCCAATCGTAGACATTATGCCGGTTATACCTTTATTCTTTTTTCTCTTAGCCTTTGTTTGGCAGGCTGCTGTAAGTTTTCGATAAAAATAAAATATATATTCAATTCATATTCATAGTTTCTTCGATAAAAAAGATGATATTTTGATTATAAAAAAAAAAATAAGATCAGAAAAGTATGACATTAGTAACCCTCGATTCAAAAAGGGAAATTCTGTTATTTTCTATTTTATATTGAATTTGAATAAAGGGGCGATTATTTTTAATCAGCTTATTTCTTCTTTTGTTATAACCTTTCTTTTATAAGATACCATACAATATCTAAGTATATATATATATGGCAAGAATTTTTTGGTAACGAAAAAATACGAATTTTTTTATATGATAATGATATTTATACGAGAAAGGAATTCATGAAAATGAATTTCAAAAAATTTCTTATTTTTAGAGCGTCATATCAAAATAATGTATAGTGTGTGTCGTAAAATAGGTGATCTATTTCCTTAAAAAAAAAAAAAAAAAAAAAATGATCTTATCTTGGAGATTATGTAATGCTTACTCTTAAACTCTTCGTCTACACAGTAGTAATATTCTTTGTTTCTCTCTTCATCTTCGGATTCTTATCTAATGATCCGGGGCGTAATCCCGGGCGTGAAGAATAAAAAAGAAATGAGATTCGTTTTTAGTTTTTCCTTTATTTTTTAATAGGTAAATGTATCAATAAATAGATACTAGATAAAGATAAAAAAATTAATAAAAGAATCAAAATTTATTCCAATTTGAAAATTTCAAGTGATCGGGGGAATCGGAGAGAGAGGGATTCGAACCCTCGGTACGAATTATTCGTACAACGGATTAGCAATCCGACGCTTTAGTCCACTCAGCCATCTCTCCCCATTCCAAATTTAAAATTTCTCATGTGATATGACACGCGAAGTCAAGATTGAAAATAATTTTTATTTTATTTTTTGATAATGATTCGAAACGGATTTATCCAATAGAAAGAATACCTTACTTCTTTTATTTTGTGCAAAAGGTTCATTTCCCCGGCCTGGTTAAGTACTGGCCGGGCCAGTACTTCTTTTGTTCCAACGAATCAAACAATAACAATTTTTATTTGATCTCAAAATTGTTATTGAAACAAGAAGAACAATTTTCATTGCCATTCCTAATTCTTAGAAAGAATATGAGATTATATATATAGATTAATATCTAATATTCTATATAGAAAGATAGATAGAGTAAGATTCTATATCTATTCTTAGTCTATTATAGTAAATGAGAGTATTTAGTCTTTATAGTATTTAGAGTAATAGTGTTCTAATAAGAGTATTCTAGTATATAGTAATATTTTAGTACTAGTCTTTTTTTTTTCAAGCCCGCGCCGCGGCAAAACAAAATACGTGTGAATGCCGGAATTTTCATGATTATGATGCTATCTTGACTGCGTCTGATTATTTTGTTGGACAAATGGTCTATCCGTATTTAATAATGAATATGTAGCGGGTATAGTTTAGTGGTAAAAGTGTGATTCGTTCTATTAACAACTTCAATAGTTAAGGGGTCTTTCCATTTTTTTTTTTTAAGATTCCGATCAAAAACTTTTTTTCTTAAAAAGATTTAATCCTTTACCCCTCAATAGGATATGTGAGGAAAGAATATACATTCTCACGATTTCTATCCATCAAAATTTTAATAAAAAAAAAATTGGATCA